GTTCATGTAGCTTAACATTTAAAGCAAAGCACTGAAAATGCTTAGATGAGCCCCAAGGGCTCCATAAACATTTAAAGGTTTGGTCCCAGCCTTACTATTAATTGTTAGCAAATTTACACATGCAAGTATCCGCACCCCTGTGAGAATACCCTTCAGATCAATAATGATTAAAAGGAGTAGGTATCAAGCACACTCTTATAGAGTAGCTAATTACACCTTGCTTAGCCACACCCCCACGGGAAACAGCAGTGATAAAAATTAAGCAATAAACGAAAGTTTGACTAAGTTATGTTAACATAGGGTTGGTAAATTTCGTGCCAGCCACCGCGGTCATACGATTAACCCAAATTAATAGATATCGGCGTAAAGCGTGTAAAAGATCATAAAAAAACAAATAAAGATAAAATTTAACTAGGCTGTAGAAAGCAACAGTTAAAACTAAAATATACTACGAAAGTGACTTTACTAAACCTGATACACGATAGCTGAGATCCAAACTGGGATTAGATACCCCACTATGCTCAGCCATAAACTAAAGTAATTAACAAACAAAATTACTCGCCAGAGAACTACTAGCAATAGCTTAAAACTCAAAGGACTTGGCGGTGCTTTATATCCATCTAGAGGAGCCTGTTCTATAATCGATAAACCCCGATAAACCTCACCATCTCTTGCTAATCCAGCTTATATACCGCCATCTTCAGCAAACCCTAAAAAGGAGCAACAGTAAGCACAACTATATGACATAAAAACGTTAGGTCAAGGTGTAGCTTATGAGATGGGAAGAAATGGGCTACATTTTCTACAACTAGAACATACACGAAAGTTCCTATGAAATTAGTAACTAAAGGAGGATTTAGTAGTAAGCCAAGAATAGAGCGCTTGACTGAATTAGGCCATGAAGCACGCACACACCGCCCGTCACCCTCCTCAAGTATACAAATTAATTAATATTCCTAATTAAACATTCACAATATATTAGAGGAGATAAGTCGTAACAAGGTAAGCATACTGGAAAGTGTGCTTGGATAAATCAAAGTGTAGCTTAACAAAAGCATCTGGTTTACACCCAGAAGATTTCATAATACTTGACCACTTTGAACTAAAGCTAGCCCAAACACAAACTCTATTTGTATAAAAACAATATAATAGTAAAATAAAACATTTATCGTACTAAAGTATAGGAGATAGAAATTTTAAAATTGGAGCTATAGAGAAAGTACCGTAAGGGAATGAGTGAAAGAAATATTAAAAGTAATAAAAAGCAAAGATTATCCCTTGTACCTTTTGCATAATGATTTAACTAGAATAAACTTAGCACAGCGACCTTAAGTTAAGCCCCCCGAAACCAGACGAGCTATCCATGAACAGCTAAAATGAGCAAACTCGTCTATGTAGCAAAATAGTGAGAAGATTTATGGATAGAGGTGAAAAGCCTACCGAGCCTGGTGATAGCTGGTTGTCCAGCCAAGAATTTTAGTTCAACTTTAAATTTACCACACAAAATACCAATTCCCATGTAAATTTAACTGTTAATCTGAAGAGGTACAGCTCTTCAGACCAAGGATACAACCTTAATTAGAGAGTAAATCATCTTAATAACCATAGTTGGCTTAAAAGCAGTCATCAATTAAGAAAGCGTTCAAGCTCAACAATTATCCTTACCTTAATATAATAATTCTAAATTATCTCCTAAAAATTTACTGGACTAATCTATAATTTTATAGAAGAAATACTGTTAATATGAGTAACAAGATTATAATCTCCTAAGCGCAAACTTATGTCAGACCAGATAATAACTGATAGTTAACAGCCCACTAAATAAAACCTAAGATTAATCATTTACATTAATTTTACTGTTAAACCGACACAGGGGCGCACCTTTATAAAGGAAAGATTAAAAGAAGTAAAAGGAACTCGGCAAACATAAACCCCGCCTGTTTACCAAAAACATCACCTCTAGCATCATTAGTATTAGAGGCACTGCCTGCCCAGTGACAACTGTTAAACGGCCGCGGTATCCTGACCGTGCAAAGGTAGCATAATCATTTGTTCCTTAAATAGGGACTTGTATGAATGGCCACACGAGGGTTTAACTGTCTCTTACTTCTAATCAGTGAAATTGACCTTTCCGTGAAGAGGCGGAAATACACAAATAAGACGAGAAGACCCTATGGAGCTTTAATTTTTTAATCCAACAAACTTATTATTTACCCATAAGGAATAACCTAATATTCTGACTGGATTAAAAATTTTGGTTGGGGTGACCTCGGAGTATAAATCAACCTCCGAGAATTCAATACCAAGACCTACAAGTCAAAGTAAAATACTATACTGATCCAGTCTAACTGATCAACGGAACAAGTTACCCTAGGGATAACAGCGCAATCCTATTCAAGAGTCCATATCGACAATAGGGTTTACGACCTCGATGTTGGATCAGGACATCCTAATGGTGCAGCAGCTATTAATGGTTCGTTTGTTCAACGATTAAAGTCCTACGTGATCTGAGTTCAGACCGGAGTAATCCAGGTCGGTTTCTATCTATTTAACATTTCTCCCAGTACGAAAGGATAAGAGAAATAGGGCCAACTTACAAATAGGCGCCCTCAAGCAAATAAATGATATTATCTTAATTTAATTAACTTATTACCTAAATCGCTTTAGACCAAAGTTTTTGTTAGAGTGGCAGAGCCCGGTAATTGCGTAAAACTTAAACCTTTATATCCAGAGGTTCAATTCCTCTCTCTAACATATATGTTCATAATCAACCTTCTTATGATAATCGTCCCAATCCTCCTCGCAGTAGCTTTCCTAACCCTAATCGAACGGAAAGTCCTAGGGTACATACAACTACGAAAAGGACCAAACGTTGTAGGCCCATATGGCCTCCTACAACCAATCGCGGACGCCGTAAAACTATTTACCAAAGAACCTCTACGCCCTCTAACTTCATCAATTACTATATTCATTTTAGCTCCAATTCTAGCATTAACATTAGCCCTAACTATATGAATCCCACTACCTATACCCCACCCACTCATTAACATAAACTTAGGAGTATTATTTATATTAGCAGTATCTAGCCTTTCAGTCTACTCAATTCTATGATCAGGCTGAGCCTCAAACTCAAAATACGCATTAATCGGAGCACTCCGAGCAGTAGCCCAAACTATCTCTTATGAAGTTACCTTAGCTATTATTCTCCTCTCCATCCTACTAATAAATGGATCATTTACCCTAAGCACACTTATCACCACCCAAAAATATTCATGACTACTATTATCCACATGACCCCTAGCCATAATATGGTTCATCTCTACCCTAGCAGAAACAAATCGAGCCCCCTTCGACCTCACAGAAGGAGAATCAGAACTTGTTTCTGGCTTTAACGTTGAGTATGCCGCAGGACCATTCGCACTATTTTTCCTAGCAGAATATGCCAACATTATTATAATAAATATCCTAACAACCATTCTATTCCTAGGATCATTTCATATAATTAATTTACCAGAATTATACTCCATCAACTTCACAACCAAAGCATTATTATTAACGATCTCATTCTTATGAGTACGAGCATCATATCCTCGATTTCGATATGATCAACTTATACATTTACTATGAAAAAATTTTCTACCCCTAACACTTGCAATATGTATATGACATGTTTCCATACCAATCTTCACATCAAGTATTCCACCACAAACATAGAAATATGTCTGACAAAAGAGTTACTTTGATAGAGTAAATAATAGAGGTTTAAGCCCTCTTATTTCTAGAATTATAGGAATTGAACCTACACCTGAGAAATCAAAAATCTCCGTGCTACCACATTACACTATATTCTAAGTAAGGTAAGCTAAATTAAGCTATCGGGCCCATACCCCGAAAATGTCGGTTAATACCTTCCCCTACTGATTAACCCTATTATTTTAATTATAATCATAGCTACAATTATATTAGGAACTTTGATTGTACTAACAAGCTCCCACTGATTTATAATCTGAATTGGTTTTGAAATAAACATACTTGCAATTATCCCAATACTAATAAAAAACTACAACCCCCGTTCAATAGAAGCCTCAACAAAATATTTTATAACTCAAGCCACCGCCTCTATAATTCTAATATTAGCTATTATCATAAACCTTTTATTTTCAGGTCAATGAACCATTACTAATATTACAAACTCCACAGCATCAATACTAATAACAATAGCCCTAGTTATAAAACTAGGATTATCACCATTCCACTTCTGAATACCAGAAGTAACTCAAGGAATCCCACTATCATCCGGACTAATCTTACTTACATGACAAAAAATTGCCCCACTATCCGTACTTTATCAAATTTTTCCGTCAATTAACCCAAATATATTACTAACAATATCTATCCTATCTCTAATTGTAGGAGGCTGAGGAGGCCTAAACCAAACTCAACTACGAAAAATCATAGCCTATTCATCTATTGCACACATAGGATGAATAACAGCTATTATAATCTACAACCCTAACCTTATATTATTAAACTTAACCGTTTATATAGCGATAACCATCTCAACATTTATATTATTTATATATTCATCCTCAACTACAACACTATCTCTATCATTCACATGAAACAAAACCCCAATAATTACAATCCTCATTCTAATAACCATGTTATCTCTAGGAGGACTACCACCACTCACAGGATTCTTACCCAAATGAATAATTATTCAAGAAATAACAAAAAATGATAGCGTAATTTTACCAACAACCATAGCAATTCTCTCCCTTCTCAATTTATTCTTTTACATACGACTAACATACTCAACTTCACTAACAATATTTCCCACAACAAACAATATAAAAATAAAATGGCAATATGAAAACATAAAACAAATCCCATTAATAGCACCAATAATTGTAATCTCCACCCTAACCCTCCCACTAACCCCACTCCTAATTACGCTATATTAGGAATTTAGGTTAAATCAGACCAAGGGCCTTCAAAGCCCTAAGTAAGTACAAAGCTACTTAATTCCTGAAACTAAGGATTGCAAGACTCTATCCTACATCAATTGAATGCAAATCAACTACTTTTATTAAGCTAAATCCTTTCCTAGATTGGTGGGCTTTCATCCCACGAAATTTTAGTTAACAGCTAAATACCCTAAACAACTGGCTTCAATCTACTTCTCCCGCCTTCATAAAAATAAAAAGAAGAAGGCGGGAGAAGCCCCGGCAGAATTGAAGCTGCTTCTTTGAATTTGCAATTCAATATGATATTTCACCACAAGGCTACTGGTAAAAAGAGGAACAACCCTCTGTCTTTAGATTTACAGTCTAATGCTTAGCCTCAGCCATTTTACCTATGTTCGTAACCCGTTGATTATTTTCCACTAACCATAAAGATATTGGTACATTATACATAATTTTTGGTGCTTGAGCTGGAATAGCCGGTACCGCCCTAAGTATTTTAATTCGTGCTGAACTCGGTCAACCCGGGGCCCTACTAGGTGATGATCAAATCTACAATGTGATTGTAACCGCTCATGCATTCGTTATAATTTTCTTCATAGTTATACCCATTATATTAGGAGGATTTGGAAACTGACTTATTCCATTAATAATCGGAGCCCCTGATATAGCATTCCCACGAATAAATAATATAAGTTTTTGACTTCTCCCTCCATCATTCCTTCTACTTATGGCCTCATCTACTGTTGAAGCAGGCGCTGGAACAGGCTGAACTGTTTATCCTCCATTAGCCGGTAATCTCGCTCATGCCGGTGCATCAGTAGATCTTGCAATTTTCTCTCTTCATCTAGCCGGGGTCTCCTCAATTTTAGGGTCTATTAACTTTATTACTACTATTATCAACATAAAACCCCCAGCTCTATCTCAATATCAAACACCTTTATTTGTATGATCTGTATTAATCACAGCTGTACTGTTACTCCTATCCCTTCCAGTATTAGCTGCTGGCATTACTATACTATTAACTGATCGTAATTTAAATACTACTTTTTTTGACCCAGCCGGAGGTGGGGATCCAATCTTGTATCAACATCTATTCTGGTTTTTTGGTCACCCAGAGGTCTATATTTTAATTCTTCCTGGTTTTGGATTAATCTCACACATTGTAACTTATTACTCAGGTAAAAAAGAGCCCTTTGGTTATATAGGTATGGTTTGAGCCATAATATCTATTGGGTTCTTAGGGTTTATTGTATGAGCCCACCATATATTCACAGTCGGTTTAGATGTTGATACCCGAGCTTATTTTACATCTGCAACTATAATTATTGCTATCCCAACAGGTGTAAAAGTTTTTAGTTGACTTGCCACCTTACATGGAGGTAATATTAAATGAGCTCCAGCAATATTATGAGCATTAGGTTTCATCTTCTTATTTACAGTTGGAGGCTTAACAGGCATTGTCCTAGCTAATTCATCTCTAGACATTGTTCTTCATGACACTTATTATGTCGTTGCTCACTTCCATTATGTTTTATCAATAGGAGCTGTTTTTGCTATCATTGCAGCTTTTGTACATTGATTTCCCCTATTTACAGGGTATACATTAAGCTCTACCTGGGCAAAAATCCATTTTGCTATCATATTTGTAGGAGTAAACATAACATTTTTCCCTCAACATTTTTTAGGTTTATCAGGCATGCCTCGTCGTTACTCTGATTACCCAGATGCCTACACAGCATGAAACACAGTCTCTTCTATAGGGTCATTTATCTCACTAACAGCTGTAGTGCTAATAGTCTTTATAGTCTGAGAAGCTTTTGCCTCAAAACGAGAGGTCACATCAGTCGAATTAACAACTACTAATATTGAGTGACTTTACGGATGTCCCCCACCATTCCACACATTTGAAGAACCTGTTTATGTAAATTCTAAGTAATTAAGAAAGGAAGGAATCGAACCCCCTAAAATTGGTTTCAAGCCAACTCCATAACCTCTATGTCTTTCTCAATAATGAGGTACTAGTAAAATATTACATAACTTTGTCAAAGTTAAATTACAAGTGAAAGCCTTGTGTACCTTTATGGCTTACCCTTTCCAGATAGGTCTACAAGACGCAACATCCCCAATTATAGAAGAATTAATAAATTTCCATGATCATGCACTTATAATTGTATTTTTAATTAGTACATTAGTCTTATATATCATCTCTTCAATATTAACAACAAAACTAACACACACTAGCACAATAGACGCCCAAGCCGTAGAAACAATCTGAACAATCTTGCCGGCTATCATTTTAATTATAATTGCACTACCCTCATTACGAATTTTATATATAATAGACGAAATCAATAACCCAACCCTTACTGTAAAAACCGTCGGCCATCAATGATACTGAAGTTATGAATACACTGACTATGATGAGTTAAACTTTGATTCATATATAATTCCAACTACTGATTTAAAACCCGGAGATTTACGACTTCTAGAAGTAGATAACCGAGCGGTTCTACCAATAGAAATAACAGTGCGAGTCCTCATTACATCTGAAGACGTCCTTCATTCATGAGCAGTTCCTTCTTTAGGTCTAAAAACAGACGCCATTCCTGGGCGCCTAAATCAGACGACCCTTTTAGCAACACGACCTGGCCTTTATTATGGGCAGTGCTCAGAAATCTGTGGTTCCAATCATAGTTTTATACCAATCGTCCTAGAATTAGTCCCATTAAAAGTATTCGAAAAATGATCATCTTCAATACTATAAATTCATCAAGAAGCTAAATCATAGCATTAACCTTTTAAGTTAAAGAGTGGGAAATTAAAACTCCCCTTGATGATATGCCACAACTAGACACTTCCACATGGTTTATTACCATTATCTCCATACTATTAACCCTCTTTATTTTGTTCCAACTAAAAGTGTCAAAATACTTATACCCTACAAATCCAGAATTAAAATCTCTTAAAATACTAAAACATAATAACCCCTGAGAAACAAAATGAACGAAAACTTATTTGCCTCTTTCGCTACCCCAACAATAATAGGACTCCCTATTGTAATTTTAATTATTATATTCCCAAGCATCATATTTCCAAATCCTAGTCGACTTATTAACAACCGTCTAGTAACACTGCAACAATGACTAATCCAATTAACCTCAAAACAGATAATAATAATCCATAACCAAAAAGGACAAACATGAACACTAATACTTATATCACTTATTCTTTTCATTGGCTCAACTAATCTTTTAGGATTATTACCTCATTCATTTACACCTACAACTCAACTCTCAATAAACTTAGGTATAGCTATCCCACTTTGAGCTGGTGCAGTTATTACAGGCTTTCGATATAAAACAAAAGCTTCACTAGCCCATTTCCTCCCTCAAGGAACTCCTTTACCACTTATTCCCATATTAATTATTATCGAAACAATTAGTTTATTTATTCAACCCATGGCACTTGCTGTACGATTAACGGCAAACATTACTGCCGGACATTTATTAATTCATCTCATCGGAGGTGCAACACTTGTACTTATAAGTATTAGCCCCATCACAGCATTTATTACTTTCATTATTCTTGTTATATTAACAATTCTTGAATTTGCTGTAGCACTAATTCAAGCCTACGTCTTTACTCTTCTTGTCAGCCTATATCTGCATGATAATACCTAATGACCCACCAAACCCACGCCTATCACATAGTTAACCCTAGCCCATGGCCACTAACAGGAGCCCTATCTGCCCTCTTATTAACCTCAGGTTTAGTCATATGATTTCACTTTAATTCAACTATTCTTTTATCACTTGGTCTCTTAACTAATACATTGACTATATATCAGTGATGACGAGATGTAGTCCGTGAAGGAACATTTCAAGGCCATCATACTCCTATTGTTCAAAAAGGACTACGATATGGAATAATCTTATTCATTATCTCAGAAGTTTTCTTCTTCGCTGGATTCTTTTGAGCTTTCTATCACTCTAGCTTAGCCCCAACACATGAACTTGGAGGCTGCTGACCACCAACAGGAATTAACCCTCTTAATCCCCTTGAAGTCCCCCTCCTTAATACCTCCGTTCTACTAGCCTCCGGAGTATCAATCACTTGAGCTCACCATAGCTTAATAGAAGGCAATCGCAAACATATAATTCAAGCATTATTTATTACAATTGCGCTCGGTATCTATTTCACAGTATTACAAGCAGCCGAATACTATGAAGCCCCTTTCACTATTTCAGATGGAATTTATGGATCAACATTCTTTATAGCAACAGGTTTCCATGGTTTCCATGTAATTGTTGGATCCACCTTTCTAATAGTATGTTTCTTACGACAACTAAAATACCACTTTACATCCAAACATCACTTCGGATTTGAAGCAGCCGCTTGATACTGACATTTTGTAGATGTAGTATGACTTTTCCTTTACGTCTCTATTTACTGATGAGGCTCATATTCTTTTAGTATAATTAGTACCACTGACTTCCAATCAGCCAGCCCCAGAATTAAACCTGGGAAAGAATAATTAACATAGTACTAGCACTATTAACAAACATTACTCTAGCTTCAATCCTGGTAATAGTAGCATTCTGATTACCCCAACTTAACATCTACGCAGAAAAAGCTAGCCCTTATGAATGTGGGTTTGATCCAATAGGCTCTGCTCGCTTACCTTTCTCAATAAAATTTTTCTTAGTCGCTATCACTTTTCTTCTATTTGACCTAGAAATTGCATTACTTCTTCCTCTACCCTGAGCATCACAAACGACCCAATTAAATGCAATAATCACAATAGCCCTCACACTAATTACATTATTAGCAATAAGTTTAGCCTATGAATGACTTCAAAAGGGTCTTGAATGAACCGAATAATAGTAATTAGTTTAAATAAAACAAATGATTTCGACTCATTAGACTGTGACCATTTCACAATTACTAAATGTCTTTAGTTCATATAAATATCTGATTAGCATTTATAGTAGCTTTCCTTGGTCTACTAATGTACCGCTCACATCTTATATCATCCCTCCTCTGCTTAGAAGGAATAATATTAACCCTCTTTATCATAATAACAATCATAATATTAAACATGCACTTTACACTAGCCAATATACTACCAATTATTCTCCTTGTATTCGCAGCCTGTGAAGCAGCTATTGGACTATCCCTTCTAGTTATAGTATCTAATACCTATGGTGTTGATTATGTTCAAAACCTAAATCTTCTACAATGCTAAAAATTATTATACCTACTATTATACTAATTCCCCTAACCTGACTATCCAACAAAAACTTTATATGAATTAATACAACCATATACGCTATATTAATTAGCCTAACAACCCTACCATTATTTTATCAACCCAACAACAACGATCTTTACTTTTCACTAACTTTTTTCTCAGATCCTTTATCATCTCCCCTTCTAACCCTAACAACATGACTACTTCCGTTAATACTTATAGCTAGTCAAAATCACCTAATAAATGAGACAGAAACACGAAAAAAATCATATATTTCAATGCTAATTCTACTTCAAATTTTCTTAATTATAACTTTTTCTGCCACAGAACTTATCATGTTTTATATCCTATTTGAAGCTACATTAGTCCCAACCCTAATTCTCATCACACGATGAGGTAATCAAACAGAACGCCTCAACGCAGGTCTTTATTTCCTTTTTTATACTCTAGTCGGTTCCCTTCCCCTATTAGTTGTTTTATTATTTATCCAAAACACATCTGGCACATTAAATTTTACAACTATACAACTCTGAGCCCAGGCTGTTCCAAATTCATGATCTAATAATTTCCTATGACTAGCATGCATAATAGCATTTCTAGTGAAAATACCCCTATATGGATTACATTTATGACTTCCTAAAGCACACGTAGAGGCCCCCATCGCAGGTTCTATAGTTCTTGCAGCCGTATTATTAAAACTAGGTGGCTATGGAATAATACGTATTACCATTTTTCTTGACCCTATCACAGAGACTATAGCTTATCCATTTCTCCTTCTATCATTATGAGGAATAATCATAACCAGCTCAATCTGTTTACGACAAACAGATCTAAAATCATTAATTGCCTACTCATCTGTAAGCCATATAGCTTTAGTAATCGTTGCTATCCTAATCCAAACCCCATGAAGTTACATAGGAGCAACAACCCTAATAATCGCCCACGGACTTACTTCATCCATATTATTCTGTTTAGCTAATACTAACTATGAACGAATCCATAGCCGAACTATAATTCTAGCTCGAGGCCTACAAACAGTGTTACCCCTAATAACAACATGATGATTACTCGCTAGCCTAACAAACCTTGCTCTTCCACCAACAATTAACTTAATTGGAGAATTACTTATTATATTATCTTCCTTCTCATGATCGAATTTCACAATAATCTTAATAGGAATTAATGTAGTAATTACAGCTCTTTACTCTCTTTATATACTTATTATAACCCAACGAGGGAAATATTCATATCATGTAAACTCAATCAAACCTAGCTTTACACGAGAAAATTCCCTAATAGCCCTCCATATAATTCCACTCTTATTATTATCACTTAACCCAAAACTAATCTTAGGTATATTATACTGTAAATATAGTTTAACTAAAATATTAGATTGTGAATCTAATGACAGAAGTTAATACCTTCTTATTTACCGAGAAAGATTGCAAGAACTGCTAACTCATGCCCCCATATATAAAAATATGGCTTTCTTACACTTTTATAGGATAGAAGTAATCCGTTGGTCTTAGGAATCAAAAATTTGGTGCAACTCCAAATAAAAGTAATAAACTTATATACCTCAGCCCTTGTTACCTCTCTATTTATATTAACTCTACCAGTATTTATATCTTTAACTCCTATCTATAATACGAATCAATACCCATATTATGTTAAAACTACTATTTCATATGCATTCTTCACTAGCCTAGTTCCTACACTAATTTTCATTAACTTAGGACATGAAGCAATCATCTCCAATTGACATTGAATAACAATCCAAACAGTAAAATTATCATTAAACTTCAAATTAGATTATTTTGCTATACTTTTTATCCCAGTAGCCCTATTCGTAACATGATCTATTATGGAATTCTCAATATGATATATACACTCAGATCCCTATATAAATCGATTCTTCAAATATCTACTCATATTTCTTATTACTATAATAATCTTAGTTACCGCTAATAATCTCTTCCAACTATTCATTGGCTGAGAAGGAGTTGGTATTATGTCCTTTCTATTAATTGGCTGATGATATGGCCGAACCGACGCCAACACAGCCGCTCTACAAGCTATCCTTTATAACCGAATTGGAGACGTAGGTTTTATCCTATCAATAGCTTGATTCTTACTTAATTCCAACTCATGAGAACTTCAACAAATCTTTATACTAAACCTTAGTGATAGCTCTATTCCTTTACTAGGGCTGATCCTCGCAGCCACCGGAAAATCAGCCCAATTCGGCCTCCACCCATGACTTCCCTCAGCAATAGAAGGTCCAACTCCAGTATCTGCATTGCTTCATTCCAGCACTATAGTCGTTGCAGGAATCTTCCTATTAATCCGATTTTATCCTCTAATCGAAAATAACAAAATAATACAATCTCTAATCTTATGTATAGGAGCAATCACCACATTATTTACTGCTATCTGTGCTCTTACCCAAAATGACATCAAAAAAATTATCGCTTTTTCTACTTCAAGCCAACTAGGTTTAATAATAGTTACAATCGGAATTAACCAACCCCACTTAGCGTTTCTGCATATCTGTACCCACGCATTCTTCAAAGCCATACTATTTATATGCTCAGGATCTATCATTCACAATCTTAACGATGAACAAGACATCCGAAAAATAGGTGGCCTATTTCATGCTCTACCATTCACTACTACATCCCTAATTGTTGGTAGTCTCGCACTCACAGGAACCCCGTTCCTAACAGGATTTTATTCTAAAGACCTAATTATTGAAGCAGCTAATACGTCGTATACCAACGCCTGAGCCCTATTAATTACACTAATCGCAACCTCCCTCACAGCTGTTTACAGCACACGAATTCTTTACTTTTCGCTACTAGGACAACCACGATATCCTACTCTAATCTTAATTAATGAAAATAACCCCCCACTAATTAATTCCATCAAACGCCTTTTAATCGGAAGTATTTTTGCTGGTTTCATTATCTCATTTAATTTAACTCCAATAACTACCCCACAAATAACTATACCCACTTATTTAAAAGTAACAGCTCTCGCCGTTACCCTAACAGGCTTTATCCTAGCATTAGAACTTAACCTAATAACCCAAAAATTCACACTATCACACCCACAAAACTACTTCAAATTTTCAAATATACTAGGCTTTTTCCCTATTGTAATTCATCGCTTACTTCCATCAACCAGCTTATTAATAAGCCAAAAATTCTCCTCCATATTATTAGACTTAGCCTGAATAGAAAATATTTTACCTAAATCCATTTCTAAATTTCAAGCTTTATCCTCTATTACAGTATCAAATCAAAAAGGACTTATTAAACTATACTTCCTATCTTTCCTAATCACTTTGACTATTAGCATTTTACTATTTAATTTCCACGTGTAATTTCTATTACTACAATAATACAAGCCACTAAAGATCACCCAGACACAATCACAAGCCAACAACCATAACTGTAAAGAGCAGCTACACCTACAGCCTCTTCACTAAAAATTCCAGACTCCCCTGTATCATAAATTACCCAATCACCTTCACTATTAAAATTCAAAACTACTTCAAATTTTATGTCTTCTTCATCCAATAATAAATACGTCACTATCACAATCTCCCCAATTAACCCCAATAGAAATGTTAACAAAACTGTATTATTTGATACTCAAACCTCAGGATACTCTTCCATTGCTATAGCAGTAGTATATCCAAACACAACTAATATTCCCCCCAAATAAATTAAAAATACTATCAATCCTAAAAAAGAACCACCATAATTTAAAACAATCCCACAACCCACACCACCACTAACAATTAGCCCAACACCCCCATAAATTGGAGAAGGTTTTGAAGAAAATCCTACAAAACTTACTACAAAAATAGTACTTAAAATAGTTACAATATATGTCATCATAATTCTCACATGGAGTTTAACCATGACTTATGACATGAAAAATCATTGTTGTTATTCAACTATAAGAACTTATGGTCAACATTCGAAAGACTCATCCATTGATAAAAATTATTAATAATTCCTTTATCGACCTTCCTGCCCCATCAAACATTTCATCATGATGAAACTTTGGCTCTCTCTTAGGTATTTGCCTAATCATTCAAATCCTTACCGGTCTCTTCCTGGCAATACATTATACATCCGACACTATAACTGCTTTCTCATCAGTAACCCACATCTGCCGAGATGTAAATTATGGGTGATTAATTCGGTATTTACATGCAAACGGCGCTTCCATATTTTTCATCTGCCTATTTCTCCATGTAGGACGGGGCCTCTACTATGGTTCATACCTATTCCTAGAGACATGAAACATTGGAGTACTCTTACTATTTGCAGTAATAGCCACTGCCTTTATAGGGTATGTTTTACCATGAGGACAAATATCCTTTTGAGGGGCAACCGTCATCACCAATCTGTTATCCGCCATTCCCTACATTGGCTCTGACTTAGTTGAATGAATTTGAGGGGGATTCTCCGTAGATAAAGCCACTCTTACCCGATTCTTTGCTTTCCATTTTATTCTACCCTTTATTATTGCAGCTTTAGCCGGAGTTCACCTTCTATTTCTCCATGAAACAGGATCAAATAATCCAACCGGAATCTCCTCAGACACAGACAAAATCCCATTTCATCCCTACTATACAATCAAAGATATTCTAGGTGCACTTCTCTTAATCCTAATTCTAATAACCCTAGTATTATTTTCCCCAGATCTTCTTGGAGACCCAGATAATTACACCCCAGCTAATCCACTCAATACTCCCCCTCACATTAAACCCGAATGATACTTCTTATTTGCCTACGCTATTCTCCGCTCAATTCCAAATAAACTAGGAGGTGTATTAGCCCTAGTCCTATCAATTCTAGTCCTGGCAATTATCCCACTTCTTCATACATCTAAACAACGAAGCATAATATTCCGCCCAATCAGCCAGTGCTTATTTTGAATCCTAGTAGCTGACCTACTTACACTTACATGAATTGGAGGTCAACCAGTTGAACACCCATTTATCATCATTGGTCAACTAGCCTCTATTCTCTATTTTCTCCTAATTCTAGTTCTAATACCCATTACAAGCCTTTTAGAAAATAACCTATTAAAATGAAGAGCCTCTGTAGTATAAAAATTATACTGGTCTTGTAAACCAGAGATGGAGAATTCTAATCTCCCCGAGACATTCAAGGAAGAAGCATCCGCCCCACCATCAACACCCAAAGCTGATATTCTATCTTAAACTATTCCTTGAAACTTTCCTTATCCTATCATTTTTCAACTTCTCTTATAGACGAGACCCATAACAACAAAACAAACCTTATTACACCCACTCTCACATACAACACTAATACTTCACTTTCATAATTATATATATACATATAAAAGTATATATAATTGCTCACCTCACCCCACACAATAAACAATTAAATTAACACACTTTCATTGTATCCACCTATTCTATACACAATACACATTTAATTGATTCCCATGTGCATGGGTGAGTACATTCTATCAGTTGCCTCACATCCATGCATTACATGTACAATGCACATTACGTTACATTCCTCATACATACGAGCAAGTACATTTTATTAATCATCTTACATTCATACATTATATGTATAATGTACATTACATTATATTTCCCATGCACATAAGCAAGTACATTTTATTAATTATCTTACATTTATACATTATATGTATAATGTACATTATATTATATTCCCCATGCATATAAGCAAGTACATTTTATTAATTATCTTACATTTATACATTATATGTATAATGTACATTATATTATATTCCTCATGCATATAAGCAAGTACATTTTATTAATTATCTTACATTTATACATTATATGTATAATGTACATTATATTATATTCCTCATGCATATAAGCAAGTACATTTTATTAATTATCTTACATTTATACATTATATGTATAATGTACATTATATTATATTCCTCATGCATATAAGCAAGTACATTTTATTAATTATCTTACATTTATACATTATATGTATAACGTACATTACATTATATTCCTCATGCATATAAGCAAGTACATTATATCAATAATCTTACATAATACATTAATATATTAATCGGGCATAGTACATTCACTTTTATTTCATTCACGACCACATGCATATCACCTCCAATGGGTTATTTCCTGATTCACCATCTCACGTGAAATCATCAACCCTTGCGAGCAGGATACCTCTTCTCGCTCCGGGCCCATATTAACTTGGGGGTCGCTATCCTCACACTTTACCTGGCATCTGGTTCTTACTTCAGGACCATCTCACCTAAAACCGTCCACTCTTTCCTCTTAAATAAGACATCTCGATGGATTAATGTCTAATCAGCCCATGCTCACACATAACTGTGGTTTCAGACATTTGGTATTTTATTTTTTTGGGGGGGAGAGCTTGCTATGACTCCGCTAACATTTAATTTCTCAAAATCAATTGTAGCTGGACTTATTCTCTATGGGGGCCGAAGTAATCATGCTTATATGACTTTTTCTCTTGCAGGAGTTACTGGAACTTAATGGTAACAGGACATAACGAAGGGTAAACATCGGTCCGATGTAGTTTTAACATGCGTAAGTTGATTCAAGGATTATTCAGTCAATGGATACAGGACATAATTCTATTATTCCCCTGGTCTTGATACACGTACGCTTACACGTACGCTTACACGTACGCTTACACGTACGCTTACACGTACGCTTACACGTACGCTTACACGTACGCTTACACGTACGCTTACACGTACGCTTACACGTACGCTTACACGTACGCTTACACGTACGCTTACACGTACGCTTACACGTACGCTTACACGTACGCTTACACGTACGCTTACACGTACGCTTACACGTACGCTTACACGTACGCTTACACGTACGCTTACACGTACGCTTACACGTACGCTTACACGTACGCTTACACGTACGCTTACACGTGCGTTTTTTCTTTTCCAAAAGTTATTAAGGCAAACCCCCTTACCCCCGTTAAGAATTACCATCACAATGACTTTTACTTCTTGCCAAACCCCTAAAACAAGAAAAACATAAATGATAGTATAGACTTAACTTTAACAGTTCATAAATATTAAACTCCTAACCTCACTACAACAACCTATTTATAAACATTTAAAATTTATTTATTGCACTTAAATAAACTCAAATTATAGAAATGTAATTTACTCTATAGAGTTAAACTTTTATTACAT